TTTTTCTAACGAATCATATAGTTCTACTTTTTTCTTGACTAATAAAGTTATCAAATAAATTGTAATTACAATTGAAACGATCGAAAAGGAAATATGAGTTAAAATATGCTCTAAAGTTGAAAATATCATAAAAAATAAAAAAAAAAAGGAAGTCCCTCAATTACAAATTACGAAATGGAAATAAGGAATGCAATTCATTTCATTATTCATTATAGTATCGAATTATTCGATTCTTTTTAGCATTTTTTTAATTCCATGCCGCCACTCGGACTCGAACCGAGATGCTCTAGCACTGCTTCCTAAGAGCAGCGTGTCTACCAATTTCACCATAGCGGCTTCTTTTGAAATAAAAATAACATATTTATATTCAATCGTCGAGATTGAAGGAGTCAATGCAATATTTACTATTTTTAGGAAAGATTCAATTTGATGAAAAAAAAAAAAGAAAAAGTTTTCAAATTCCAATTGAAATCTTCAATTACTTATTATCGTTTATTTTTTATTTTAAGGTGTCCGTTTTATTTAATTAACTTGCTCATAGGCTTTCGTGTCGTTTATATTTTCTTGAGAGGGAAGGGTTTAATTAGGTAATTCTGCCTTCAATCCAGGGATAGAACTCAAAATGTTCTTTCTCATCTTCATTTGGTAATGATTCATTTTTCATTTATCAGATTTCAAACAAAATCAAAATCTAAAATAACCAAATGTATTTCTCTTATTAATGAACAAAAAAAGGATTCTTTTGGCTGAAAATTTCAGAACGACATCGAAGGGTTTTCGGTAAATGCATAATTTTATATCAAAATTTTATTAAAAATTAGGATTTTTTTGTGTAAATAAAAAAAATTGTGTTAGGTTTCAGCAAACTCATTAATATTAATTAAGGATTGAAACAAACATGTCATATAACAAATAAAAAAAGAGTTTCGATAGAGATCGAAAACTTACTTCAAAAAATTTTTTTCTAAAGAAAGAGAAGATATAGAATAGAGTTCTATATAAAGTTCTAAAGATATATCTTGATCGATCTTCTAATCCTAGATTAGCACCGATTTTGGATTACTTAAGGTAAATTCTTCGTACATAATATACAACTAAATAAAGGGATTTCTCGATTGATTTGAAAAGAAGGGATATGATTTGAAAACGGTGGGATATTGAATATATAATGATTCAGAGAGATAATGATTCAGAAAGTTAAATCAGACAGTCAAAATTTGAAATTAAATCAATTAGTTTCAAACAATCCCTTTTCTTTTTCTTAAAGATCTTTTATATTTGCTCTTCGAAAGGTCTAAAAAACTTTTCTTTTTGTGACAATTGCTTTGATGGGGAAAATAGGAATCCCCATCTCAGAAATTTGAAAATATACTAAAAAAGAAAGGTGATGAAATCTTCTTTTTTTGAGTAAGTCCAATTCAGATTATTCCAATGATTACTTATTTTTCGTACAAAAATTGGAATTCCCGGTCGAAAGAGATTTCGCTAAAGAAAAAGCTTTTAATGCTGCCCAATATCCCTTTCTTTTCCAAAAATTTTTATGAATACTCTTTTTGGAAATAGAAGTACGTTTTTTTGGAACTGCCATTCAAAAATTAATAGGTTACTTATTGCTATAGTTGGATGTGAAAGACATCTCGTCAAACGAATCTTTATTTCCTATCTATTCTATTTATTTAGTTGTTAGACGATCCCCTATAAAAAAAAAATGGAATCATAAAACTTAAAAAAATCATAAAAAAACTATAAATCTAGAAAAATCACATATTTTTTTTTCTATCGTTTTTTTTCTATCGAACTCAATCCACCACCTGATAAAAAAAAAGTTTTATTTACTAAAAATAAAAAAAAAAAATCCAAATTTCTACTTCTATCTCGGTATAGTTTTGTACCATCAAATTTCCATGTCATGTAATAAACCACATCGAAGGGTTAAGAACTCAGCCCACCCTAATCGAAAACATTTCAATCTATTTAGTATTTAGAAAACACATCAAATTAAATTCTTTTATTCTCAATTTCGAAAATGGAAATGATACTAGTAAATTGTTAAAGGATACGGGATTTGATACATTTTAGACATTTTTTGAATTCTATGTTATGTAAAGTAGAAAGTAGTGGATATCATAGTCTTTTCTAGAGAATTAGTTGAACGATTGAAAAAAAAAATGAAATAGTTCCTCGTTTTTTTGATTTGGATCAAATTATGGATTTTACTTGATCTTATGATTCATATCATATTCAAGTACTTTTTGGTCTAATTTTTTATCCTTTCTCGATCTATGCTATGGATTTCTCATAATAATAATTGAAAGGGGGAATTTTTTCTATTTTTATATGAGAGGCTTGGATTGATTAATAACTAAGTATTTACTTTCACTAATAACTTGGTCATTTGACCAATTCGAACTTCTTGATTTGAATATTAAGAAAAAGTGGATTTGAATAATTTCGAATTTGAATAATTTCGAATAGGAAATTCGAAAACTCCATTTTAGTT